TAATAACGAAACTTTCAAAATCAAAAAGAAATCTAAAATTTTTATCGGAATTTAGAGAAGTAGATGAATTAAATGAAAGTAAAAAAAAAAAAGAGTCGATACTCAATAATAAGAATCGGACGGTTTTGAAATTGTCCACCCCAATTCGACCTATACCTTCTACAAATTATTCACTGATGAAAAAAAAAAAGAAAGATCTTTCTACTAGAAAAAAGAGAATTCTAAATCAAATAGAAAAAATTACAAAAGAAAAGGAAAAAAAAATGCGAACCTCAGAAGTAAATATTAGTCTTAACAAAAAAAAAAAAAGTTCTAATGCTAAAAAAATTAAATCATCAAACAATATTTCACACATATTAAAAAAAAAAAATGTTCGATTAGTGCGTAAATTTTACTTTTTTATAAAATTTTTGATTGAAAATATATACTTAGATATCTTTTTAAGTATCATTAATATTCCAAGGCTCAATGCACAGCTTTTTCTTGAATCAATAAAAAATTTTATTACTAAACACATTTGCAATAATGAATCAAATCACAAAAAAATTGATAAACCAAATCAAAAAAATTTTTACTTTATTTCGATTATAAAAAAGTCAACAGATACAGAGATTGCTGTTATTAATAGGAATTCACAAATTTTTTGTGACATAGCTTTCTTATCACAAGCGTATGTATTTTACAAATTATCACAAACCAAAATTCTTAACTTCTATAAGTTAAGATCGATCTTTCAATACCATAATCTTTTTCTTAAGAACGAAATAAAAGATTATTTTCGAACCCAAGGATTATTTAATTTTGAATTAAAAGAAAACAAAATTCAAAAGTCTTTTTCTTTAATCAATCAATGGAAAAACTGGTTAAGAAGTCATTATCAATATAAATATGATTTATCTCAGCTTAGATGGTCTAGATTAATACCAGAAAAATGTCGAAATAGAATCTATCAACACCATATGGTTGAAAATAAAAAATTAAGCAAATGGGATTTACATGAACAAAACGAATTAATTCATTATGAAAAAAAAAATAATTTTGAGGCAGACGTTTTTGCGAATCAAAAGAATAATTTTAAAAAACACTCTAGATATAGTCTTTTATCCTATAAATCTATTAATTCTGAAAAAAAGAAGGACTTATTTATTTACGAATCACCAACTAATAAAGAAGAGATTCTTTATAATTCTAACACAAATAAACGAAAATTTTTTGACATCTTAGAAGGTATTCCTATCACTAATTATATAGTGGAAGATGATATTATCAATATAGATAAAAACCCACATAGAAAATATTTTGATTGGCGAATTATCAATTTTTGTCTTAGAAACAGGGTCGATATTGAGTCCTGGATCGATACCGGAAGCAAAAAAAAAAAAAAGACTAAGACTACAACTAAAAAATATCAAATAATTGATAAAAGTGATAAGAAAAATATTTCTTTTCTTCCAATTTGCCAAGATCAAGAAATCAATTCATCCAACCAAAAACCTTTTTTTTTTGATTGGATGGGAATGAATGAAGAAATAGAAAATAGTCTTCTTTCGAATTTTGAACTTTGGTTCTTTCGAAAATTTGTAATACTTTACAACACATATAAGAGAAAACCATGGACAATACCCATTCAATTTCTTCTTTTAAATTTTCATAGAACTAAAAATATTAGTAAAAATAAGAAAATCAACGGGAATAAAAAAGGCGACCTTCTTATATCTATACCATCACCATCGAATGAAAAAAAAATTATTGAATTCGAAAATCAAAATCATCAAGAAAACGAATCTGACGACCAAATGGATTTTCAAGCAGTTTTCACAAATGAAGAAAAAGATATTGAAGAAGATTCTATGGGATTAGATATGAAAAACCATAGAAATCAAAATCAAAACAAAAGTCATACGGAAGTAGAGCTTGATTTCTTCCTAAAAGAGTATTTATATTTTCAATTAAGATGGAATGGTTCTTTAAATCAAAAAATAATTGATAATATCAAAACATATTGTTTTCTGCTTAGACTAAGAAATCCACGCGAAATTATTATATCTTCTATTCAAAGGCAAGAAATAAATCTGAATATTCTGATGGTTCAGAAAGATATAACTCTTACAGAATTGATGAAAAAGAGAATATTGATTATCGAACCTGTCCGTCTGTCGGTAAAAACTGATGGACAATTTATTTTATATCAAATGGTAGATATTTTATTAGTTCATAAGAACAAAGAACAAATTAATAAAAAATATAGAAAACAATTCTATGTTGATAAAAATAAAAAGAATTTTACCGAATCTATTGACAGCTATCACAATATAATTGGAAATAGACAAAAAAATGATTATGATTTACTTGTTCCTGAAAATATTTTATCCCCTAAATGTCGTAGAGAATTAAGAATTCGAATTTCTTTCAATTTACAAAATAAAAACGATATTCATATAAATACAGAAATTTGCAATGGGAATAACATAAAAAAAGTCAGTCCCATTTTGGATAAAAGCAAACTTTTTTGGAGAGAAAAAAAGAAACTAATTAAATTGAAATTTTGTCTTTGGCCAAATTTTCGATTAGAGGATTTAGCTTGTATGAATCGCTATTGGTTCGATACTAATAATGGAAGTCGGTTCAGTATGTTAAGGATATATATATATCCGCGCTTGAAATTTTAGTAATAGTGATTTTTTCATATATATATCATAGCCTATTTGGTCTAGTATATCATAAGAAGGAGATAGACGCCTTAGTCTTTTACACTCCATATTCCATTCTGGTACACAGAATTCAATCATGTATCAATTAGATCTAGAACTGAATCAATATCAATGGAATTTTTTTTTATTTTATTTTAGGTAGAATTTTTTTCTTCTTTGTAAGCGAAGAAATAGACCACCCTTAAAAAATGGGATTGATTAATTCCAAATTTTGTCAAATAGAATTTTGAATTACTAACAAAGTAAAGATTTTTTTGTATACCAAATTTAAAATTTAAATGAGCTGACATTATTAGTTATTAATAGAATTAATAGAATACATTTTTTATTATTACTGATCAATAAAAACTATCTTAAACTTAAAACGTAAAAAAAGGAGGTCCTTTTTTATGGTAAAAAATGCATTCATTTCAGTTATTTCACAAAAAGAAAAAGACGAAAACAAGGGGTCTGTTGAATTTCAAATAGTAACTTTCACTAATAAGATACGAAGACTTACTTTACATTTGGAATTGCATAGAAAAGACTACTTATCTCAAAGAGGTTTGCGGAAAATTTTAGGAAAACGCCAACGACTGTTGGCTTATTTAGAAAAGAAAAATAGCGTACGTTATAACGAATTAATTAGCCGGTTGGATATTCGGAAATTAAAAACTCGTTAATTTCTTAAATGGAAGAGTTTTGTTGAATTATTTGATTTATTAGATCTTGAGATGAACTTCTTTTTGTTTTAAGTAATTTAAGTAACTCGTGGAATGGATTGAGGAAACCCCTATGAATATACCAGCTAAACGAAAAGACCTTATGATAGTCAATATGGGTCCCCAGCACCCATCAATGCACGGTGTTCTTCGACTCATTGTTACTCTAGATGGTGAAGATGTTATTGACTGTGAACCAATATTAGGTTATTTACACAGAGGAATGGAAAAAATTGCGGAAAATCGAACAATTATACAATATTTGCCCTATGTAACACGGTGGGATTATTTAGCTACTATGTTCACAGAAGCAATAACAGTAAATGGTCCCGAATTGTTAGGAAATATTCAAGTGCCCAAAAGAGCTGGCTATATCAGAGTAATTATGTTGGAATTAAGTCGTATAGCTTCTCATTTGTTATGGCTTGGACCTTTTATGGCAGATATTGGTACACAGACGCCTTTCTTCTATATTTTTAGAGAGAGAGAGTTAATATATGATTTATTTGAAGCTGCCACTGGTATGAGAATGATGCATAATTATTTTCGTATCGGGGGGGTAGGGGCTGATCTACCTCATGGTTGGATAGATAAATGTTTAGATTTTTGCGATTATTTTTTAACAGGAGTTGATGAATATCAAAAACTTATTACGCGAAATCCTATTTTTTTAGAACGAGTTGAAGGAGTCGGTATTGTTGGTGCAGAGGAAGCAATAAATTGGGGTTTATCGGGACCAATGCTACGGGCTTCCGGAATACAATGGGATCTTCGTAAAGTTGATCATTATGAGTCTTACGACGAATTTGATTGGGAAGTCCAGTGGCAAAAAGAAGGAGATTCATTAGCTCGTTATTTAGTCCGAATTGGTGAAATGATGGAATCTATAAAAATTATTCAACAGGCTCTTGAAGGAATTCCGGGTGGGCCCTATGAGAATTTAGAAACCCGACGTTTTGATAGAGAAAAGGATCCAGAATGGAACGATTTCGAATATCGATTCATTAGTAAAAAAACTTCACCTACTTTTGAATTACCGAAACAAGAACTTTATGTCAGAGTGGAAGCCCCAAAAGGAGAATTAGGAATTTTTCTGATAGGGGATCAGAGCGGCTTTCCTTGGAGATGGAAAATTCGCCCGCCGGGTTTTATCAATTTGCAAATTCTTCCTGAATTAGTTAAAAGAATGAAATTGGCTGATATTATGACAATACTAGGTAGTATAGATATCATTATGGGAGAAGTTGATCGTTGAAATGATAATTGATACAACAGAAGTACAAGCTATCCATTCTTTTTCTAGGTTAGAATCCTTAAACGATGTCTATGGAATTATATGGGAGTTTATTCCTATTTTGATTCTTGTATTGGGAATCACGATAAGCATACTCGTAATTGTATGGTTAGAAAGAGAAATATCCGCAGGGATACAACAACGTATTGGACCCGAATATGCGGGTCCTTTAGGAGTTCTTCAAGCTCTAGCGGATGGTACAAAACTACTTTTCAAAGAGAATCTTTTTCCATCTAGGGGGGATACTTATTTATTCAGTATTGGACCATCTATAGCAGTCATATCAACTCTATTAAGCTATTCAGTAATTCCTTTTGGCTATCACTTTGGTTTAACTGATCTAAATATTGGTGTTTTTTTATGGATTGCCATTTCAAGTATTGCTCCTATTGGACTTCTTATGTCAGGGTATGGATCAAATAATAAATATTCCTTTTTAGGTGGTCTACGAGCTGCTGCTCAATCGATTAGTTATGAAATACCTTTAACTATTTGTGTGTTATCCATATCTCTACGTGCGATTCGTTGAAACAGAACTTTCTCGCTATTCTTTTTGTTTTTAGGAAGAAAGCGAAATGAATTGAATAGATATCTTCATTTTTTATTCATCGTTTGGGTTGATGAACTAAATTGGATAGTTATATGAGTGAAAGAAAACAACTTTGAAATTTGCAGTAAAAAATTTAGACTCATTTCCTATGTACAAGGTACAAGAATAAAACAAAAATAAACATAAGATAAAGAATACTGTTTGTCCCAAGATTGGTTGATTAGTCATCCTAGCTTGAAGCGGGCTGAAAAGATCCACTTTATGGAGTTTTCACTATCATTTTTAAGTATTCTCTATAGGTATTACCCTAATGCTAACAGGTGATTGAGCAAAAATGAGTGGATGGTTAGGAACACGAAAATACACAAAGGATTAGTAATAGAGATTTTAAAAATAATCGAATTAAAAATAATCGAAAAAGCTATTTCGACAAAAAGTATATTAATCGGGGCTTTAAGTTCGTAGAAATGATCAGGAAGTGCTCCCCATGATTCCAATCCAGAGTATGCTCCTACCCAACAATTAAATAACTGACTATCCGGAACGAAATAATCCTTTCCTTTTTTGAATCCCTTTTTCTTTTCGTTTTTTCAGAAAGAAGAATAAGAACGAAAAAAAAATAAAAAGAATCGAAGTACAATGGAAAAATGCATCTTTTTTTATTCTTTTCTTCTATAATCGATATTCATAAAGTATAAAATTCGTCGGAATATTTTCGTAATTGAAAAAGATAGGTTGAAATATCTATTGGTATTTTAACAAGGCATTTTACAAAGAGTATTTTATTGAAGGATTAAAGTTATTACTCAATAAATAAAAATTTTAATTTTTAAAGGATGAGATAAATTCCGAAGTACTTTTTGAGTATTATAACAGATAGAATTTCATTGCTCGAATTTTGGAACGCCGATAGATTTTTTTTATTTTGATCCGATCTATTCTACAAATATATCAAAATAAATAAAACAATCAATCTGGTCCTTAAATTTTTTTGTGGACTTCCAGGAGCCGTATGAGGTAAGAATCTCATGTACGGTTCTGTAATAGCGGTGGGAACAGTGATGTTATCACCGACTATGATTATCTAATAGTTCAAGTACAGTTGATATAGTTGAAGCCCAATCAAAATCTGGTTTTTGGGGTTGGAATTTATGGCGTCAACCGATAGGATTTTTTATTTTTTTTATTTCTTCTCTAGCAGAATGTGAAAGATTACCTTTTGATTTGCCAGAAGCAGAAGAAGAATTAGTAGCAGGTTATCAAACGGAATATTCGGGTATCAAATTTGGTTTATTTTATATTGCTTCCTATCTAAACTTATTAGTTTCTTCATTATTTGTAACAGTTCTTTACTTGGGCGGTTGGAATATTTCTATTCCGTATATATTCGTTCATGAATTTTTTGAAATAAATAGCATAAGCGGAGTCGTTGGACCAACAATTGGTACCTTTATTACATTAGTTAAAACTTATTTGTTCTTGTTCATTCCTATCACAACAAGATGGACTTTACCGAGACTAAGAATGGACCAACTTCTAAATCTTGGATGGAAATTTCTTTTACCTATCTCTCTCGGTAATCTATTATTAACAACCTCTTTTCAACTCCTTTCACTATAAAAGAAAAGTCTAATAAAAGAATATTATGAGTTGTCTTGAAATCAACCAAGAGAAAAAAACAAAGATAAAATTATTCAAAAAAATTCACGCTATGTTTCCCATGGTAACTGGATTCATGAATTATGGGCAACAAACCATACGAGCTGCAAGGTACATTGGTCAAAGTTTCATGATTACCTTATCCCATGCAAATCGTTTACCTGTAACTATTCAATATCCTTATGAAAAATTAATAACATCGGAGCGTTTCCGTGGTCGAATCCATTTTGAATTTGATAAATGCATTGCTTGTGAAGTATGTGTTCGTGTATGTCCTATAGATCTGCCTGTTGTTGATTGGAAATTGGAAACTGACATTCGAAAGAAACGGTTGCTAAATTACAGTATTGATTTCGGAATCTGTATATTTTGCGGCAACTGCGTTGAGTATTGTCCAACAAATTGTTTATCAATGACAGAAGAATATGAACTTTCTACTTATGATCGTCATGAATTGAATTATAATCAAATTTCTTTGGGTCGTTTACCAATGTCAGTAGTTGAGGATTATACGATTCGAACAATTTTAAATTCAACTAAAATCAACTAAAAAAAAAAAAAGAGATAAACCACTTTGATTGATTAAAAAGTACAATTATTACACTAAAAAAACGAAAATTCTGTTTTGATCTAAAAGTATGGAAGGGAGTTTCTTTCATTTTCTTGGTTAATGACTACAAAAATTCGAAATTCCAACTATTGATTTGATTGATGAAAATTGCAGCGAAACTCAATTTGGATTGACAATCTATTAATATATCTATAATTCTATCCATAATTATTTCCATAATTATTTCGAGAATCTAATTTCGAATGCCGTTTTCAAGAAAGAAAGAATGAAATTAGTACAATAGGTGTACATATAGTAATTATTTACACCTCTTCGGATTTAAAATTAAGAGACTATAATATTTTATATTATAAAAAATAGAAACAAAAAGATTTTTCCTGGTCAAGTCAATAAGGGTATGAAGAAACAATTCAATTTTTTTATTTCTTATTTTACGTGCAATGGATTTACCTGGACTAATACATGATTTTCTTTTAGTCTTTCTGGGGTTAGGTCTTATATTAGGAGGTTTAGGAGTAGTATTATTTACCAACCCCATTTTTTCTGCCTTTTCATTAGGATTCGTTCTTGTTTGTATATCTTTATTTTATATTTTATCAAACTCTCATTTTGTAGCTGCTGCACAGCTCCTTATTTATGTGGGAGCTATAAATGTTTTAATTATATTTGCCGTAATGTTCATGAATGGTTCAGAATATTACAAAGATTTTAATCTTTGGACTGTTGGAAATGGAGTTACTTCCTTAGTTTGTACAAGTATTTTTGTTTCACTAATTACTATTATTCCAGATACGTCATGGTACGGAATTATTTGGACTACAACATCAAATCAGATTATAGAACAAGATTTGATAACTAATGGTCAACAAATTGGAATTCATTTAGCAACAGATTTTTTTCTTCCATTTGAATTCATTTCAATAATTCTTTTAGTTGCTTTGATAGGTGCAATTGCTGTGGCTCGTCAGTAATAAATTTTTCGAATTAGTAATAAAAATGAAAACTATTTTCTATGTTATCACATCTATTTTTCTTCAATTCGATTTAAAGATTATTTATGTATAAATTCTTTTATTTGATCTATCAGCCATAGATCTTTTGGTTCTGTACTTATGATATTCTTAATTCTAGTCAATCTGAGGTAGAATTGGTGTTCATATTGAAATAAATCGAAATTGATAAGGAGTTAGTCAATGATGCTCGAACATGTACTTATTTTGAGTGCTTGTTTATTTTCTATCGGTATCTATGGATTGATCATGAGTCGAAATATGGTTAGAGCCCTTATGTGTCTTGAACTTATACTGAATGCTGTTAATATAAATTTCGTAACATTTTCTGATTTTTTTGATAGTCGCCAACTAAAAGGAAATATTTTTTCAATTTTTGTTATAGCTATCGCAGCCGCTGAAGCAGCTATTGGACTGGCTATTGTTTCGTCTATTTATCGTAACAGAAAATCCACCCGTATCAATCAATCGAATTTATTGAATAAGTAGTATTAATTGTATAGAATAGAATTTTCATATTCATTAATTTGAGCTGGCATGTATGATAGTAAGTTGTCTGATCAGGGTTGTTAAAACCTAAGAAATTTGAGTATCTTGGCTCTATCTCAGAAGTTGATCCAGAATTGAATAGAAGATTTCTGGTAAATCAATCATTGATTCGTCTGGTTTCTAAATATATAATGATTCATTTAGAAATTTACTAGATTGAAATTTTATGACGTTAAAAAAATTGAAAATCCAATGTCACATTCAGTAAAAATTTATGATACATGTATAGGGTGTACTCAATGTGTCCGAGCCTGCCCCACGGATGTATTAGAAATGATACCTTGGGATGGGTGTAAATCGAAGCAAATTGCTTCTGCTCCAAGAACAGAGGATTGTGTCGGTTGTAAAAGATGTGAATCTGCTTGTCCAACGGATTTCTTGAGTGTTCGAGTTTATTTATGGCATGAAACAACTCGAAGCATGGGTCTAGCTTATTGATACTTTCCAGAAAACCCCACTTGAATACATTTGACTTTTTCTTTACCGATAAAAACCCGTACTCGAAAAAAAAGAAATATATATTATTTTATGTTTTCTAGCACGGGTTTTTCTAGTTTAAGTGTATCTTGTCTTTACCACGAATTCTTTTCCTTGGTTAACAATATTTGTAGTTTTACCGATAGCCGCGGGTTTATTAATTTTCTTTTTCCCTCATAGAGGAAATAAGCTAATTAGGTGGTATACTTTATATATATGTATAGCGGAGCTCCTTTTAATAACTTATGCATTCTCTTATTATTTCCAATTTGAGGACCCATTAATCCAATTAGCAGAACATTATAAATGGATCCCTTTTTTTGATTTGTACTGGAGATTGGGAATAGATGGTTTTTCTTTAGGACCCATTTTACTGACAGGATTTATCACCACTTTAGCTACTTTAGCGGCTTGGCCGATTACTCGGGATTCCCGATTATTCCATTTTCTGATGTTAGCAATGTATAGCGCTCAAATAGGATTATTTTCATCTCAAGATCTTTTACTTTTTTTTATCATGTGGGAGTTAGAATTAATTCCCGTCTATTTACTTCTATCCATGTGGGGGGGAAAGAAACGTCTGTATTCAGCTACAAAGTTTATTTTGTATACTGCAGGAGGTTCGGTTTTTTTATTACTGGGAGCTTTGGGTCTCGCTTTATATGGTTCCGATGAACCGACATTCAATTTTGAAACATCAGCGAATCAATCATATCCTGTGGCACTAGAAATATTTTTCTATATTGGATTTTTTATTGCTTTTGCTGTCAAATCACCGATTATACCTTTACATACATGGTTACCAGACACTCATGGGGAAGCACATTACAGTACTTGTATGCTTCTAGCTGGCATCCTATTAAAAATGGGGGCGTATGGATTGATTCGAATCAATATGGAATTATTGCCTCATGCTCATTCTATCTTTTCCCCTTGGTTGATAATAATAGGCGTAATGCAAATAATCTATGCAGCTTCAACATCTCCCGGTCAACGAAATTTAAAAAAAAGAATAGCCTATTCTTCTGTATCTCATATGGGTTTCATAATTATAGGAATTTGCTCTATAAGTGAGATGGGACTCAATGGAGCCATTTTACAAATTCTATCACATGGATTTATTGGTGCTGCACTTTTTTTCTTGGCAGGAACTGGTTATGATAGAATACGTCGTCTTTATCTTGACGAAATGGGTGGAATGGCTCCCCTAATGCCAAAACTATTCACGACCTTCAGTATTTTATCACTAGCTTCCCTTGCATTACCGGGCATGAGTGGTTTTTTTGCCGAATTGGTCGTCTTTTTTGGACTAATTAGCGGACAAAAATACCTTTTAACGGCAAAAATCTTCATTACTGTCGTAATGGCAGTTGGAATGATATTAACTCCTATTTATTTATTATCTATGGTACGACAGATGTTCTATGGATACAAATTGTTTAATGCCCCAAACTCTTATTTTTTTGATTCGGGACCTCGGGAATTATTTGTTTCGATCTCTATCCTTCTGCCTGTAATAAGTATTGGTATTTATCCGGATTTCGTTTTCTCATTATCAATTGACAGAGTCGAAGCTATTCTATCTAATTATTTTTATAGATAGTTTTAGATAGTTTTTCGAAAAAAGAAAAGTAATTCTAACCAAAAATTTTTGGCATTTGTGAGAACTTTTTGAATCACCATACTACTTGATTCAAAAAGTTCTCAACAGCTTACCTTAAGCTTTTTGTCTCTATGCTTTGTCTCTATGCTTTGCTTTCCTATAGAAGTGCATTCGTCAGACTCTTTCTTCAATTGTTAATTGGTAATGTAAATGAACCATAACTATGTAGTCCTATTCCTAATAAATTAACTCCAAAATAGCATATCCAAATTATAAGAAAACCGATAGAAGCTATAATTGCCGAATTTAAACTCTCCAAATTTTTATTTGTTCGAGTATGAAAAAAAACCGCGAATATGGTCCATGTAATAAATGCCCAAGTTTCCTTTGGGTCCCAATTCCAATATGATCCCCATGCTTCATTAGCCCAGACTGCTCCCGAAAGAATACCTATAGTTAAAAAAAAAAAACCTATACTTATAATCCGATAACTCCAGTCATCTAATTGTTGAATTAATTGAAACCTATAATAATTCCTAGAGGAAAGAAAGGAACTATTTCTTAAAACATTCTTTCCTTCCGTTATATATTGTATCTCATTAAAGTAAAACGAATCATTTAAAAAATTAGTGCTTTTATCAAAAATTATTCTAATTTTTTGAAATCTGATTACTAGAAATGCTACTGATAATAATGATCCACACAAAAGAGCTGCATAGCCAAAAATCATCATACTTACGTGCATCATTAACCACTGGGATTGAAGAGCGGGTACTAAGATTTCGGATTGATGCATGCCTTTTAAAAGACCCGAAGTGGCAAACCCTTGAGTCAAAAAAGTACTTGGCGCGGTTATTGCGCTTAAATAATTTTTATATTTTTTAAAATACGGAATTATATGAATAACACAAAATGCCCATGAAAGAAAGATTAATGATTCATATAAATCACTTAATGGTAAATGTCCCCCAAAAAACCAACGAGTAACTAATAATCCGGTTATACAGAAAAAAGTCGTTAACATGCCCTTTTCTGACGAATCATATAGTTCTACGAATTCATCGACTAATAAGGTTATCAAATGAATTGTAATTACAATTGACACGACTGAAAAAGATATATGAGTTAATATATGTTCGAAATTCGAAACGATCATAAAAAAAAAGATAAAAAAAAATTTTACGGGGGGTTCCTCTCTTATTCTTTTCATATATATATATAGAATTGAAATTAGGAAGTGAAGTCATTATAGGATTTTTTGTATCCTTTTGAAAATGAAAAGTATGTTATGCCGCTACTCGGACTCGAACCGAGATGCTCTAGCACTGCTTCCTAAGAGCAGCGTGTCTACCAATTTCACCATAGCGGCTTGCTTCAAATCATAATAATCTTTTTTTTTTTTATCGTCGAGCTTGAAGGAGTTAATACAATACTTTTTACGAAATATTCAAATTCATGACGAAAATGTTGTTTAAGACTGCAAAAAATAAAATTTTATGAATTCAAATTTAAATATTACATTCAATAGATTTATGAAAAGATTTTACTTTTTATTGTCGAAATAGTTTGCATTAGGATTTCGAAACCTCATTAGATAGTCTATCATATAAGACATATAAGAACAAAATTTCCAGTTCTCTTACGTACTAAAAAAAAATAATTTTAATTAATTCATTGAAAAAAGATATTTCGAGTTAGTTAGAATAAGTATGTTTTGGTTTTCAGTAGTATTTTATTTGACCAATTCTAACGTTTTGATTTTAATATGTTAAGTATTTTGGAAAAATTGATAATAATTAACAATATAAAATTCGATTTCAGTTTTACATATTTTTTCGTTTATTTTCTTTATTGTTTATTGACTGACTTTTTTTAAAAGATCGAAGAGCTGATAAATCAGAAACAAAAAAGAATTAATTAGTAATTAAAAAAGTTTTTTTTATGGAACATATATATCAATATTCATGGATCATACCTTTCCTTACATTCCCAGTCCCTATGTTAATAGGAGCAGGACTTCTACTTTTTCCGGCGACAACAAAAAAACTTCGTCGTATGTGGGCTTTTCCAAGTGTTTTATTGTTAAGTATAGTTATGGTTTTTGCAATTGATCTGTCTATTCAGCAAATAAATAGCAGTTTTATTTATCAATATATATGGTCATGGACCATCAATAATGATTTTTCTTTAGAGTTCGGACACTTGATTGACCCACTTACTTCTATTTTGTTAATATTAATTACTACAGTTGGAATTATGGTTCTTTTTTATAGTGATAATTATATGTCTCATGATCAAGGTTATTTGAGATTTTTTGCTTATATGAGTTTTTTCAATACTTCAATGTTAGGATTAGTTACTAGTTCGAATTTGATACAAATTTATATTTTTTGGGAATTAGTTGGAATGTGTTCTTATCTTTTAATAGGTTTTTGGTTCACACGTCCTAGTGCATCGAATGCTTGTCAAAAAGCATTTGTAACTAATCGTGTAGGGGATTTTGGTTTATTATTAGGAATTCTTGGTCTGTATTGGATAACGGGCAGCTTCGAATTTCGAGATTTGTTCAAAATATTCAATAACTTGATTTATAATAATCAAGTTAATCTTGTATTCGTTACTTTGTGTACCTTTTTATTATTTTCCGGTGCAATTGCTAAATCGGCACAATTTCCTCTTCATGTATGGTTGCCCGATGCCATGGAGGGGCCTACCCCTATTTCGGCTCTGATACATGCTGCTACTATGGTAGCGGCGGGAATTTTTCTTGTAGCTCGCCTTTTTCCCCTTTTCCTAGTCATACCTTACATAATGAATCTAATAGCTTTAATAGGCATAATAACAGTCTTTTTAGCAGCTACTTTAGCCCTTGCTCAAAAAGATATTAAGAGAAGTTTAGCTTATTCTACAATGTCTCAATTGGGTTATACGATGTTAGCTCTAGGTATGGGGTCTTATCGAGGTGCTTTATTTCATTTGATTACTCATGCCTATTCGAAAGCATTGTTGTTTTTAGGGTCTGGATCTATTATTCATTCAATGGAAACTATTGTTGGTTATTCTCCAGATAAGAGTCAAAATATGGTTTTTATGGGCGGTTTAACAAAACATATTCCAATTACAAAAACTGCTTTTTTATTAGGAACGCTTTCCCTTTGTGGTATTCCACCCTTCGCCTGTTTTTGGTCCAAAGATGAAATTCTTAATGATAGTTGGTTATATTCACCTAGTTTCGCAATAATAGCTTGGTTCACTGCGGGATTAACTGCATTTTATATGTTTCGGATTTATTTACTTATTTTTGAAGGATATTTCAATCTTAATTTTAAAAATTACAGTGGAAAAAAAAACGGTTCATTTTATTCAATATCTTTATGGGGTAAAGAAGGATCAAAAACGTTTAAAAAAAATTTTCGTTTATTACCTTTATTAAAAAAAACGAATAATGACAGGACTTCCTTTTTTCGGAAGAATACATATAAAATTGATGTTAATGTAAGAAATATGAGATGGGCCTTTATTACTGTTAATAATTTTAACACTAAAAGGATTTTTTCCTACCCGCGGGAATCCGACAATACTATGTTATTTCCTATGCTTGTCTTCGTACTATTTTCTGTCTTTATTGGAGCTATAGGAATTCCTTTCAATCAATTCAATCAAGAAGAAATCAAGTTGGATATATTGTCAAAACTACTAACTCCGTCTTTTAAACTTTTGCATGAAAATGAAGAAAATTATGTGGATTGGTATGGATTTGTAATAAATGCAACTTTTTCAGTTAGTATAACTTTTTTCGGAATATTTATCGCGTCCTCCTTCTATCAGCCTGTTTATTTATCTTTACAAAATTTGAATTTCTTTAATTCATCCGC